CTTCTCTATTTGTAATCCAATAACCAACTCAATGGGTTCCGTCAAACTAGCTATATGCTGTGTATTATCGACGATTTCTACAGAAGGCGGTAATATTATATCTTGAGCAGTTACATATCCAGGGCCCCTGACACAAATAGACGCCTCACAAGTTCCATAGAGATTACTTCTCAATACGATTTCTTTCAAATTCATTAAAATTTCATGTACTGATTCTTGAATACCCATTATCGTAGAATATTCGTGTGATATTTTCTCAGATTTTGCGCGTGTGATACATGTTCCTTCGATTTCTCCAAGCAAAGCTCTTCGCATCGCAATGCCTATTGTGTCTGCTTGACCTTTCATAAGCGGAGACAGAATAAAGCGCCCATAAAAAAGACGCTTACTGTCTGCTGCTGATTCAACACACTTCCACTGTAGTGTCCGAGTAGATACTGTTATTTTCTCTCGAACCATAATAATATTATTTGATCAGATCGTTGAATCATTTATTTCTCTTGTTTCTCTTGCTATTGAAATACCTTCAATTTTTATTTCTACACACGTCTTTTTTTCGGGGGTCTACAGCCATTATGTGGCATAGGGGTTACATCCCGTACGAAAGTTAATAGTATACCACTTCTGCGAATAGCTCGTAATGCTGCGTCTCTTCCGAGACCGGGACCTTTAATCATAACTTCTGCTCGTTGCATACCTTGATCTACTACTGCACGAATAGCATTTGCCGCTGCCGTTTGAGCAGCAAATGGCGTCCCTCTTCTTGTACCTCGGAAGCCACAAGTACCGGCAGAGGACCAAGAAACCACTCGCCCTCGTACATCTGTAACAGTCACAATGGTATTATTGAAACTTGCTTGAATATGAATAACCCCCTTTGGTATTTTACGTGTACTCTTACGTGAACCAATACGTCCACGTGAACCCTTTTTCGGTATAGCTTTTGCCATATTTTATCATCTCATAAATTTGAGTCAGAGATATATGGATATATCCATTTCATGTCAAAACAGATCCCCCTTCTTATTTCTATATCGGGTCTTTAACGAGTCTGATTATCCTTGTCTTTGTTTATGTCTTGGGTTGGAACAAATTACTATAATTCGTCCCCGACGACGGATTAGTCGACATTTTTCACAAATTTTACGAACAGAAGCTCTTATTTTCATATTTGCCACTCCTTACTTTAATTTTGAATCCACTTCTTCGAAGAAAAGAAGTTTCTTGAAATTTTCGATTTTGAATCGTATTCCCACGAACGAACTAGTGAAGTTGAAAAACACCTAATCTTTCGAATCTTTATTGCGGAGTCGATAAATTATACGACCTCTGCTTGAATCATAACGACTTACTTCAATTTTGACTCTATCTCCTGGCAGTATCCGTATAAAACTACGTCGGATCTTTCCTGAAACATAACCTAGAATCAGATCTTCATTATCTAAACGAACCCGGAACATACCGTTGGGAAGCGATTCAGTAATTAAACCTTCATGAATCCATTTTTGTTCTTTCATTCCAGGTAAAACCCCCTTGAAGTATCAACTTGTGGAGGAAGAACCCTATTAGACAACCCACCTCTTCTCTTTTCTTTTTCACAAATAAGAAGTTTCATATTCAATTCGGATATTAGAAAGATTACCATATATAACACAAAATTTCTCCGCCTATTCTTTCTAGTCGAGCCTCTCGGTCTGTCATTATACCGCGAGAGGTAGAAAGAATTACAACCCCCATCCCACCTAAAATTCTAGGAATTCTTTGATAGTTAGAATAGATTCGTAGACCCGGCCGACTGATCCGTTTTAAATTTAAAAGATTTCTATAAGTCCTTTTCCTATTCCTTCTATGTCGTAGGGTTAAAACCAAAAAATATTTGTTGTTTTCTCGATGTTTTCTCACGTTTTCGATAAAACCCTCTCGTAAAAGTATTTTAACAATACTTTGGCTGATATTAGTCGATGCTACTCGAACCACGCTTTTTCTATACATATCGGCATTTCGTATAGAGGTTATTATGTCAGCAATAGTATCACTACCCATGATTAATTAAAATTATTGGTGCCTCCAAATTTGGATATAATCAACATGTTTTTCTTTTTTTTTTTTTTACGTATTTATTTATGTACGTATTTGTTTATGAATATTAATTTTGAAAGGTATATACGTGAGACAAAATCTACTAAATTAATCTTAATCTATTTCTTTTAAATACCCTACTATAACCATATCGCGGTCTCATTTTATAATACCTCGGGAGCTAATGAAACTATTTTAGTAAAATTGAACTGTCTCAATTCTCGGGCAATCGCACCAAAAACTCGAGTTCCTTTTGGATTTCCTTCTTGATCAATCACAACTGCAGCATTGTCATCATATCGTATTATCATACCGTTGTCACGTTTAAGTTCTTTACAAGTACGCACAATTACAGCTCTGACTACTTCTGATCTTTCTAGAGGCATGTTTGGAACTGCGTCTTTGATCACAGCAACAATAACGTCACCAATATGAGCATATCGACGATTGCTAGCTCCTATGATTCGAATACACATCAATTTTCGAGCCCCGCTGTTATCTGCTACATTCAAATGGGTCTGAGGTTGAATCATATCATTTTTTTATCTGTTTTTTACAATACAAAGGTCGAAGAAAAAAAGAAATATTTTTTGTCAAAAAAAAAAAAAAAGAAACCTGCACCCGCAATTTTTAAGGCCAATTTCTTTTTTATCCCGAAATTATGAATTGAGCTCGTATAGGCATTTTTGACGCTGCTATTGAAATAGCCCTTCTGGCTATATTTTCTGTTACTCCACCCATTTCATAAAGGATTCGACCTGGTTTAACAACAGCTACCCAATATTCGGGAGAGCCTTTACCTGAACCCATACGTGTTTCTGCGGGTCTTACTGTAACCGGTTTATCCGGAAATATACGGACCCATATTTTTCCACCGCGACGTGCATTTCGTGTCATTGCTCGTCGACCTGCTTCTATTTGTCTAGATGTGATCCAAGCGGGTTCAAGTGCCTGAAGAGCATATTTACCAAAACAAATAGCATTACCTCGAGAAGATATTCCCTTCATTCTTCCTCTATGTTGTTTACGGAATCTGGTTCTTTTGGGGTTATAGTTGATGGTTTGTTTTGAATTCCATCTCTACTACAGAACCGGACGTGAGAGTTTCTTCTCATCCAGCTCCTCGCGAATAAAATAAATTATAATTAAAGATTTTGAATTCAATTCAGATATAATATAATTTGAATTAAGATATACATGTATTTAAGTAAGTAATATACTGAATCATGGATTTCATTTAATCTAGATCAAATCAAATCTATTATATATAAATTTGTATATCTTGTTTGTATTTGTATAGATAACTAATAACTAAATATATAAAATAACTCTTTTTTCTTATATTTATCTATTTTAGAATGTTAAAACGAATCTTTCTTTTGTTTTATTCTTTATCGTATTGGATTGACCCAAATTTAGCAATCCAAGAAAATAAAGTTTTCGCGGGCGAATATTTACTCTTTCCATTTCTATTTCCGTTCTATCATTAGTTCATAACTTTTCCGAATAGATGAATTGGTCTCTGGCCGGTTCCGCCATCCCGATCAATGAATCATTCGAATGAATTTTCACTAGAATCTTTTGAATTCACAGGTTCCATCGTTCCCATCGCTTCTTACTTAATGGTTAGGTCTGAATTATACAATGGAGCTATTAGTTCTTGAGTCAATATTCTTAGTCTTTATTGGCTCGAAGCTCTTTATTTTTTGTTCGATGAGCAGATCCGTTTAATGAGGAATCCGTATTGATGCTTTATTACACAGATTTTTTCTGAGATGACTCATAGACCTTACATATTGGAATTATATATCATTAATATACTTTTTCTTTCTTTCTCTCATCCTTCCTTTTATCCATACCCTTTCTTTTTTATTTCGATTGACGACTTAGAAGCAGAATTTTTTAATAAAAAAAAGATTTCAGTTGCTACAACAATATGAACAATATATCATATCTTGACTGGTTCTTTGGATCCAGATAATACGAAGTGATGAGTTGGTTATTACTTCTATAGTTATAGTTATTTGTTTATACTATGGGGCTTATTTTTATACTAAACCTAAAAAAACCAACGAGTCACACACTAAGCATAGCAATTTTATCAAAAGATTAATTGAATTTTTATTAAACCCTATAGAATTATAATTGTTCATTTTTTTTATTGAACAGAAAAGAAAAAGAAGAAACGAATTTATTATTTTTTGTTCCATCGCTGGATAGAATGCAAAAGAAAATGAAGGTTTATTATTCCCCGTCTATAAATATCCAAATTTTGATGCCTAATACCCCATAGATTGTTCGAACTGTATAGGAACAATAATCAATTTTAGCTCGAATGGTTTGTAGTGGAACCCTACCCTCTCTGATCCATTCAACACGCGCAATTTCTTTTCCGTCGATACGTCCTGCAATTTGCACTTGAATTCCCTTTGTATCCGCTTGTTCAGTTAATTCTATAGCCTTTTTCATTGCTTTGCGAAAAGAAACTCTATTTTTTAATTGGCCAGCTATAAATTCTGCAAGAATATTAGGGTTTCCATAAGGTTTTTCAATTCGTGTGATAGCAATGTTAAGTTTTCGATTTACAGAATTAATTTCTTTTTGTAAATTCATCTGTAATTCTTCGATTCCTCGGGGTCGACTTTCTATTAATATTTTTGGAAATCCCATATAGATTATGATTTGGATCAGGTCGATTCGTTTTTGAATCTCTATACGTGCAATTCCCTCGACGCCAGAAGATGTTTTCATATTTTTTTGTACATAATTCTTGATATAATTTCTTATTTTTTGATCTTCTTGCAGACCCTCAGAATAATTTTTTGGTTGTGCGAACCAAAGGGAATGATGACCTTGGCTTGTACCAAGTCTGAAACCTATTGGATTTATTTTTTGTCCCATGTTCCCCCATTACTATTACT